TGACCTTGATAAGGAGCTGAAGTTTCTAGCTATGAAGGGTGTGCTACCTAGGGATATAATGCCGGAAATAGACCGATTTTTTATCACCCTTCAATTCGAATTAGCAAAAGCAATGTCTCCTTGCATAATTTGGATTCCAAACATTCATGATCTGGATATGAATGAGTCGAAGGACTTATCCCTCGGTCTATTAGTGAACTATCTCTCCAGGGATAGTGAAAGATGTTCCACTAGAAATATTCTTGTTATTGCTTCGACTCATATTCCTCAAAAAGTGGATCCCGCTCTAATCGCTCCGGATAAATTAAATACATGCATTAAGATACGAAGGCTTCTTATTCCACAACAACGAAAGCACTTTTTCACTCTTTCATATACTAGGGGATTTCACTTGGAAAAGAAAATGTTCCATACTAATGGATTAGGTTCCATAACTTTGGGTTCCAATGTACGAGATCTTGTAGCACTTACGAATGGGGCCCTATCGATTAGTATTATACAAAAGAAATCTATTCTAGACACTACTATAATTAGATCTGCCCTTCATAGACAAACTTGGGATTTGCGATCTCAGATAAGATCGGTTCAGGATCATGGGATCCTTTTCTATCAGGTAGGAAGGGCTGTTTCACAAAATCTACTTCTAAGTAATTGTTCCATAGATCCTATATCTATCTATCTGAAGAAGAAATCATGTAACGAGGGGGATTCTTATTTGTACACATGGTACTTCGAACTTGGAACAAGCATGAAGAAATTAACGATACTTCTTTATCTTTTGAGTTGTTCTGCCGGATCGGTCGCTCAAGACCTTTGGTCTATACAGGGACCTAATGAAAAAAATGGAATCACTTCTTATAGACTCCTTGAGAATGATTCTGATCTAGTTCATGGCCTATTAGAAGTAGAAGGCGCTCTGGTGGGATCCTCACGGACAGAAAAAGATTGTCAGTTAACTAGGATTCAAAATGGATCTTGTTCTATCGTTGATCAGAGATTTCTCTATGAAAAATATGAATCGGAGTTTGAAGAAGGGGAAGGAGTCTTCGACCCGCAACAGATAGAGGAGGATTTATTCAATCACATAGTTTGGGCTCCTAGAATATGGCGCCCTTGGGGCTTTCTATTTGATGATTGTATTGAAAAGCCCAATGAATGGGGATTTATCTATGGGGAAAGGGCTTTTCGGGACAAGCAGATCATTTCTCATGAAGCGGATGAGGTTATTGCAGAGGATGATTCCGAGTTCTTGCAGGATGGAGCCATGCAGTACCAAACACGAGATAGATCTTCTAAAGAGCAAGGCGTTTTTCGAATAAGTCAATTCATTTGGGAACCCGAGGATCCACTCTTTTTGCTATTCCAAGATCATCCTTTTGTCTCTGTGTTTTCACATCGAGAATTCTGTGCAGATGAAGAGATGTCAACGGCACTTCTCACTTCCCAAACAGAAAAATATTATTGGAAATATTTAAATAAACGCTGGTTTATCAAAAATCCGGAAGAAAATCCTTTCGAATTGTTGATTCATCGCCAGAGATGGCTTAGAACGAATAGTTCATTATCGAAATCGAATGCATTTTTCCGTTCTAATACTCTATTTGAGAGTTATCAATATTTATCAAATCTGTTCCTATCTAATGAAACACTATTGGATCAAATGACAAAGACATTGTTGAGAAAACGATGGCTTTTCCCGGATGAGATGGTTGTTGCTATCTGTTCCAATAACGAATCGTTGGTTTAACTAAATAAAATAGATACTTTCTTTCTCTTCGTCTCAACTCGATATAGGAGATCTTTCAATTGAAAGATCCCCTATATCGAGTTGAGACATTCCAGTTGACTCACCCTAATCTAATTGGTTTGTTCTGAAGCAAACAAAGAAATCGACGGGGTGGTTTGTCCTATTTAGATATTCACGACCAATAAGTACTGAATTCTCTTTCTTTTCGGATAGGTCCAGAAAGGAAAAGGAAGGTTGGCATGCCAACAGGCGTCTATTATGGAATTAACCCCACCCGAGAACATTTTGTGAAATGTCCGGTGCCAAAGTCATTGTCATTGAATGGGTAAGTCATCAATCCCTAAAACGGACTATGGAATGTACTTTATCCGTTGGTTTACGGGTGGGAATTTTACCAGAGGTTTCTATTGTATCCCTGTCTCATTCCTGTTGAAGTATATACTTGGGGAGTACAATTTGAAAACAGATTCTACATTCATTAGATCGAGAAACTCACCAAAATTTCGTGATCTGCTGGCGAACTTATTCCAATTCAATAAGAGATATCCATATTATGCCTTGAAGAGGACTCGAACCTCCACGCTTTTTAGCACGAGATTTTGAGTCTCGCGTGTCTACCATTTCACCACCAAGGCATCTTGCAAGTGAATCATATTCCATGAATATGATATCTATCTAGTGTTATGTATGGAATCATCAATTCTCCCGAGAGGCTACAATTATCGCGAGCAAACATATTAATGAAGAGGAACA